TTACTTGTCTATATATCGTTTCGTTCCATTCGATCTTTTAGGTCCCTACTTACCCCGACGGCTATGTCATTATGCCCCTTGAAGCATATATGCGATAAATAGACTTCTGTAACCATGTCATATTTACTTGCTTTAACAGAACCTCTCTCTAAAAGAAATGGAATGGCACATTCCACTAAAAAATCTTTTTTTTCACGAGGTATAACTAGCAATTCCTATTTAGCTGTTACGGAATCGACCATGGATCAATTCCCCCTTCATTTGGGGATATTGAATACACCCATAATTCTGAGCTCCATGTTACTCCTTCCAAGAACCATGTCAGAGTCGGGGGCATCCCAATCAGATTGAATGGGATGACAGTTTAGTAGTGCAAATCTGTAAAATGCGAATTTCGATCAAATCACACATCGCAGTATACTAGGCCTTCTAATTCCTTAAGGGGCTTATCTAAAAGATTCGCGATATAACTAGGAAGTCGTTTCAAATACCACACATGAGTTACTGGACATGCGAGTTTGATGTATCCCATTTGATATCTTCGTATCCGAGAATCAACAAATTCCACCCCGCATTCTTCACAAAATTTCGGGTCCTCTTTTTCCGCTCCGATCACTCGATAATTTCCACAAGCACAAATTCCACTTTTTATGGGTCCAGAGATTCTTTCACAAAACAATCCATCTTTTTCCGGTTTATTGGTTTTATAATGAAAAGTATAGGGCTTTGTCACCTCTCCAACTATCTCCCCATTTGGTAGGATTTTGTTGGCCCAAGCCCTTATTTGTTGAGGAGACACTAATCCAATTCGAAGTTGTTGATGTTTATACCGGTCGATCATAGAATAGAAATTCTGATTCATTCGGATCAAACTTCCTTCCGATTAATCTGAAAATTCTTCTCAGATACAAGGAAATGGTTCAGTTCCAGAGCCAAAGATCGTAGTTCTCGAACGAGCAATCGAAAAGATTCTGGGGCATCCTCAGGATTAGGTACTGTTCCTCCAATGATCGTAGCACCAAGTAATTCTTGACGAGCTCTAATATGATCAGATTTATAAGTAAGCATCTCTTGTAAAATATGAGCAACACCAAATCCCTCTAGAGCCCAAACTTCCATTTCCCCTACTCGTTGCCCCCCTTGCTTGGCCCTTCCTCTAAGGGGTTGTTGTGTAACAAGTGCGTAATGCCCACTCGAACGTCCATGGATTTTATCATCAACTTGATGAATTAATTTTAGGATATAGGACTTGCCTATTAGAACAGGTTGTTCAAAAGGATCTCCTGTTCTTCCATCAAATATTCTGCTTTTTCCCGGAAACTCGGGTTCAAATACCCATGGGTTTTTTGTTTGCTTACCGGCTTCATATAATTCGGAAAACACTAGTTTTCTCGAAGCCTCTTGCTCATATCTCTCATCAAAAGGTGCTATTCTATAATGTCTCTTTAGTAGATCCCCTGCTAACCCGAGCGAACATTCAAATATCTGTCCTACATTCATTCGTGAGGGTACTCCTAATGGATTGAAGACCATATCAACCGGTGTTCCATCTTGCAAGTAGGGCATATCTTGTCTAGACAAAATTTTAGAAATGATACCTTTATTCCCATGTCTTCCAGCTACTTTATCACCCACTTTGATTTCACGTTTCTGTAAAATATATACACGAATCTTTTCTGGATTATAGCTGGAACCCGCCTTTTTCTGGATCCATCTCACATCAATAACTCGACCTCTTCCGCCTATAGGTAGTTTTAGAGAAGTTTCTTTTGAAGTGGATACCTGAATGCCAAGTATGGCTCGTAATAATCTATCCTCGGGGGCATACGAGGATTCGTTCGCTATCTGAGGTGTTAATTTACCTATTAAAATATCGCCGGTTTCTATCCAAGATCCCAGCATTATAATTCCATTTCTGTCTAAATTTCGGAGTAAATGAGCCTCTAAATGGGGTATTTCCTTAGTAATTCTTTCGGGACCTTGACTTGTCACATGAGTCTGAATTTCATATTTCCGTATGTGAAAAGAAGTATAAATATCTTCACACACCAGCCGTTCGCTAATTAGTACTGCGTCTTCAAAATTGTAACCTTCCCACGGCATATAAGCTACTAATACGTTTTTTCCTAAAGCGAGTTCCCCACCAACTGTAGCCGCCCCATCCGCTAAAATTTGCCCCTTTTTAATGCATTTACTCTGCTGAACCTGAGGTTTTTGATGCATACAAGTATTTTTATTGGAACGTTGATACATAACTAATGGAATGTTTATAGTGTCCCCATTACTTGATAAAATGATCTTGTGAGTATCAGTATAAATGATCTTTCCTTCACGTTCAGCTATAACAGATACCCCCGAATCTAGAGCCGTTTGGCGTTCCAGCCCAGTTCCAACAATGCACTTCTCGGATCGAGAAAGAGGAACTGCTTGGCGCTGCATATTAGAACTCATTAAAGCCCGATTCGCATCATTATGCTCGATAAACGGAATGAGGGAAGCTCCAATAGAAAAATATTGGAAAGGAAAAATACTTCTAAAACGAATCTGTTCCCATGCAATAGTCAAAAATTCTTGACGGTATCGAGCCGGAACAACTTGTTCTTCTTGAACACCCCGATTCAAGGCCAAAGAATTTCCTGCGGCTACCATATAATATTCATCTCTATTTGGTGATAAATAAATTATCTGTGCCTCTTTTGATCTCTCAGACATTTCATAAAGCGGACTCTCTATAGATCCCCAAGGACCAATCCTCACATGAATAGCTAAAGATCCAATAAGTCCAACATTGATTCCTTCAGACGTGTCAATTGGGCAAATACGCCCATAGTGGCTCGGGTGGATATCTCGTATCCGAAAGCTAGCAGTTCGTCCCGTCAATCCTCCAGGACCCAAATAACTCAATTTTCGCCCATGAACAATTTGTGTCAATGGATTAGTTCGATCCAAAACTTGAGATAAAGGGTGTAGGCCAAAAAAGGATTCATAAGTGGTTGTTAATGAAGTTGAAGTTACCAAATTTTGAGGAGTCGGTATCAATTTATGTCGGATTGCTCCACATATAGTTCCTCGAATCGAATTTTCTAAACGAACAAGAGCCAATCCGAATTGATCTTGTAACAGATCTGCTACAGAGCGAATACGTTTATTTTTCAAGTGATTCATATCGTCAAATGTACCCATTCCAAATTTAATTCCGACCAAATGATCCGCAGCAGCCAATAGATCTCGTGGTAACAAAAATGTATTGTTCTGAGGTATATCAAGATTCAGTCTCCGGTTCATATTTCGTCGACCAATCCTTCCTAATTCACATCTTTGTTGAAAAAATTTCTTTTGTAATTCCTTACATAAGGACTCAGAAAATACCGGATCCCCACCGACACAAGCAAATTGTTGATAAAACTCCAAAATGGCATTTTCTTTTGATCCAATCTTTTTTTTCTCCTTATCATTTGAGAAAGACAAGAAAATTTCAGGGTAACAAACATTATCTAGAATTTCTCTTAGATTTGAACCCATAGCTGATGATAAAACTAGAATAGATATTTTTTGTTTCCTACTTACACGTGCCCATATCCTTGTTCTTCTATCAATTTCTAATTCCGATCTTCCTCCCCAATCTGATATTATAGTGCTGGTATAGACAGAATTTCCGTTATGATCCAATTCTGAACGATAATAAATACCGGGACTTTGCAATATTTGATTAATCACAATTCTGTATATTCCATTTACTATAGAGGTTCCCAGGGAATTCATTAGAGGAATGTTTCCAATAAAAACAGTTTGTTGTTGCATATCCCTACCGGTTTTCCAAATTACTCCCGCAGGGACATATAATTCAGAAGAATATGTGAGTGATTCATACACAGCATCTCTTTCCTTTATCAGGGGCTCCACCAATTGATACCTTTCCACAAATAATTGAAATTCCATTTCTTGATCTCTATCTTCCATTTTTGGAAACTTATGAAATTCTTCCGTCAAACCTTGATTAATGAACCTACAAAATCCCTCAAATTGTATCTGACTAAATCCAGGTATTGTGGACATTCCCTCATTTCCATTCCGAAGCATCTTAATCTTAAGTTTCCTATTTCTTTTTATTGAAAAAATTCAATTATTGATTCACTATTCATCGAACCATATGGATCGACCTAGCAATAATAGAATGTATATTCTGTTTACTGAATCACATAAAATTTTAGTCAACTCCATATATCTATTTTAAACGTATGAACGGGGACGGGACGGCGGAATAAAGAACATTTTGGGCGCAAGTTCAAATTTTCGAAATTCTAAATAAATTGAGAAAATATTTCTGGAAAAAAAAATTCTGTTACTTACACTTATGGAGCCTTGTATAGAATATCAAAATTGATCCAACTTCTACCTAACGTATTAGTATGATATTACGATCCGACGGGATACCCCAAAAAGGAATGATTGAGATTTAATCTTCTCTATATATCTATATAAATGAGATAAAGACAGAATAATCAGAAGTAGTATAGAGTTTCCCCTTTTTTAACACAAAAAATTAAATTCCATGTTCAAAAAAGAATTGGCGTATTTTTTTTGGTAGTGAGGGAAATTTATAGAATACGCTTGAATTGTGTAACTTAATAGAAATATACTAAAAATAGTATTGTATTTATTAAGTACATGTTGATACGGCTATCTATCCATATATCACATCCTTTCTTGCAATTTCTGGGGCAACATTAACATGGATTACACTCCACCAAAATTCGTATTTTCTATTCAATATTTCAATCTATTTTTTCAATGAAAAATTGAAACATGAGAATTCTCTCTAGGGATATGTACATAAGAGAGAGACCCGTCTCGGTATCTGGGTAACAATTTGTGTTTTGGGGTTTACATATACACATATATGTTGTTATAATTGAAATTGAAAAAAAAACCGAGATTAGTCATAAATCGGTTATAAATAAATTTTCTTTTCTTTTTCCATTCAAGGAAATTTGATCTCCGATAAAAATTGAAGAACCATTCACTAATTTCAATTTAAAGATTAATTTAAAGTAAATTGTTAATGGTTCCAATTTGCCCTGCATTTTTCAGTCTGTCGCCAGAATTTGACTCTCAATAGAAAAGAAACAAGAAGAGAAATTTTTAAATGATGTATATATATTTTGAGATATAATAAATCGAAGAAAATAATAGAAACCAGATCCACAAAAAAAAGGAATTTGTTTTTAAGTACAACGGGATTCAAGATAAAAAAAAGAGTTAGTATTAGAAATAGAATATAGATAATATTTTTATCCATTTTATTTTGGATCTAATTTGGCGGCATGGCCAAGTGGTAAGGCGGGGGACTGCAAATCCTTTATCCCCAGTTCAAATCCGGGTGTCGCCTGATCAACAAAAGATTTTGGATTTCTTATTCTGCCGATCTAATTCGATGAATTATTGCTCCGCAAGAAGCGTAGGCAAAGAACTAAGTGGGCGTGTCAATATCAATACTTGATTTTTAGAAACTATAGCATAGGTTTTAGAAAAGACTGTAACTTTTTTTCTTAAAATCTGAGTCTAGCCCAATGTTGGATATTAAATTAGATTGGATACAATGATGGGAAATAAATTTAGGGCTTGTGGAAAGGTACGAAGATACTTTGTATTTAAACTCACGAAAGGCTATGAGTGCTCAGACATACAATCAGAATAGTTAGTCAACTCTTATAGTATAGAGTAAAGATAAAAATGGAAAAAAAAGAATATATGTATGTAGTAATAGTGGCAGTGGGTTCTACCGATTCTTTCATAGAAAGACAGTAAGCTTAGATCAAATAAGGTATCTGATATATAGTTATCTATAGAAAAGGCGCGTGTATCATCTTGTACTTAATACTTCCTGATTCTACCGGAAATCCTAAAATATTGAACTTGTTGCAAATGTATTCATTGAATTAATTTGGTTCATCAATAGTCTTAAGTCAGAATCCTATTTTGACTCTGTGCCATTGATTCCACTATGATTATTAAATAATAATGGAATAATTCCTTCATAGAAATAGGGGACATAATTCACATGGATATAGTAAGTCTTGCTTGGGCTGCTTTAATGGTCGTCTTTACATTTTCCCTTTCACTTGTAGTATGGGGAAGGAGTGGACTCTAGTGCTGTGGGCACTACAAATATTAAATTGAGTAATCGATTGCTCAATCGAACTGTATCAATTCTTTATTGATCGTTTTGCGAAGCCTTACCTTACTTAAAAAAAGGTCTTCAAAATTGTACTGGACTAGAGTAATAAATCATTATCATAATTGTATTTTGAAACTAAAATCTACGCATAATAGGAGATTCTTTCCAACCTAATTTTGACTAAATAGTCTATATTTTTTTTCTAAAAGAAAAGCCGTTCTGTTATTGTTATTATGACACTATATATTTTCTTTCCACTGTAAGCGAAACGATTAGTGCATTTGTTTTAAACTTCTAGAAATTAGAATTTTTTGACTCATCTCATGTTTTGTTTAAACATGAAAAACGGCCAAGTTTACTCTAACCCCTTTTCCAAATCCGAAGAAGTTATCATATAACTCCGCGAATCATCCATTAATTGTTCAATCAATGACTTCTTGAAATGAAAAAAAAGAAATAGAATTAGAGTTTTATCTTATCTATATGTACATCTGATATATACATATTGAAATTTTATCTATATGAAGCCTATATTAATATTAGTATACAATACTAGCTAGTGTGGTAGAAAGAACTATAATATATAGTTCTTTCTACCACACTAGCTTAGATAGTTAATAAGCTACTTCTATTCTGATTCCAGCTCAGCGCAATCATTTCATTTAAGACTTGACTTATTTATATTCTAGTTTAAATTTTTTTCTTTCATTTCTTGAATCATTGAATTGAACTGCTAAGAACCGATAATTCAAGTTTCATTCAAATTAATCATTTTGGCTAACTGTTTTTACATAGATGATAAGTAAAAAAGCAGTAGGAATTAGAATAAACAATGCAGTAGCAATAAGTGCGAGAATATTGACTTCCATAATCTAATCTTTTTTTTCGCAATAACTTAACTCGGGATCTAATCCCATAGAGATGATAAATTTGATTCCTGTAAATTCAATGGGATGAATTGTATCCTGATGATACTGAATCAAATCAATATTATGAATAACAATTTCTGATCTATCAAATCAATTTCTCGTTGAGAATTGGATAGTATAACATAGAGAGATCTTTTATCCATACAAAAAACCATTTTTGATTAGATCAGAAATACCTATCATTAGGTTTTCATCCTTTTTCCACTTGTTCTTTTCTATAACCTATCATCTTATCTTCCTTATACAATTCTTCTACTTATACATATACATAGAATTTTGTATATAGAATTATAAGGTATTATATAACCGGTATTCTCTAGGGCATACAGAAAGCCAAACAAGTATAAGTGAGATGTAAAAAAGGTAAGGTTAAGTCTAAAAAATCGACTATTCAAGCTTTACCTTTACTAAGAATAAGAAAAGAAAGAAGCCTTGCTTGGTTTTGTTGATCTTTTATTTTATGTTATTAGTATACTCTTTGTTGGATTGGAGTTGGAACGTATACATCAAAAATGAAATAGAAAATTGGAATGAGAATGAAATAAATTGTTTCAAATCAGTAGTCATAATTGGGGCTAAAAAAAAATCAAAATTGAGATTTAGAAAAGATGTGCTTTAACCTGAAAAGTACTTCACCGGAGAATTAAATTCTATTAAGATTAAGTTCATTGTGTATCATATAATAAACGAAGATATTTTGTGTCTGTACCCCCCCCAAAATATGGGTACTCTATTCCATTTCATTGATCAAGAACAGAATGATTGAAAAAAAAAATGGTATCTCTTAAACTTTAAATCCTGAATATAGCAATAGTACCAATTGTACTAAATCTACATATACATATTTTTTTCCCTTATCAATTAGTACTGGGGGAAGAAAAGGAACTTCCCATATTTATCTGATGAGACATGCGAAACAAAAGAAATAATTTCCGCGGCGGGAATTTGTTTGATTCTATTTTGCTCCTCGTCTTCCCTTTCGCAAAAATAGAGAAATTCATTTCTCAATTCATTAGATCCTAGTTCGGGACTGACGGGGCTCGAACCCGCAGCTTCCGCCTTGACAGGGCGGTGCTCTGACCAATTGAACTACAATCCCGGCGAGGTGTATACATATACTAGAGTGAGACGGATTATTAGTAACTAGTGATTATTTTTTTTATTGTTAAATATAAATAATCAATCTTTCAATGAGATGAGAAAAAAAATAGATAGAGAAAAATTTTTCTTTATTTCTCTACGAAGCAGGCATTACCCTTTCTTTTCTGTAGGATAAATTAATTATATCCTACTCATGGGGCGGTGAATTCTTGGGCCGAGCTGGATTTGAACCAGCGTAGACAGTCGTCAACGAATTTACAGTCCGTCCCCATTAACCGCTCGGGCATCGACCCAGGAAGAATTCTTTCTATGCTTATTGATAATCCATGATCGTAGTACCCTACCCCCAGGGGAAGTCGAATCCCCGCTGCCTCCTTGAAAGAGAGATGTCCTGAACCACTAGACGATGGGGGCATATCCGCCCGACCGTCATCATACTATAATGATAGTATGAATAGTTTTTTGGAATTGTCAATATAATCTAATGGTATGGCTAGATTCGAATAGTATTTTTATATTCTGATTCTATAGGATTTGAATTGAACGTTTTTTTTTTCTTCCATTTTAACTCATTGCTTCGTTTCTTGTTCAGATGAAATATGCCTATCACTATCTCACATTAAGTCAGAAAATTCAAAAACGAGAAAAATTGTACCCCTTTTCTAGGTAAATCGAATTTCTTTTTCCATTATTTCCATTACGAGTCTACTTCATATATAATGTAGTAGACTCATAATGGAAAATGGTTAAGTCATGAATTGAACAGGCCCTTTTAACTCAGTGGTAGAGTAACGCCATGGTAAGGCGTAAGTCATCGGTTCAAATCCGATAAAGGGCTTTTTCATGAAACTCGAGTGTTTGTCTTCGTTTTTCATCGGAGAATACAGATATTTTTGATAGTAAAAAAAAGGCAAACACCATTGTAATATTTATAATATAATGAGTTCTTATTATTTAAGTTTTAGTTCTAATTAAATTAAAAAGTTGAACATTTAATCATTATTATACTGACTAATTGAACTTAGTGGGTGGGGGTTCTACCCTGTAGTGACATAATAATCCTCTTTATATCTTATTATTTTTTATTTAAATAGTCCAGGAGACATAACATAAATATTCGAGATATCCAACCCCTATTTGTTAATCACAAACCAAAATATTCCTACTTCCCTATTGTTCCTACCAAACCTACCATAAAAATTATAACTAAAAAAAAAGTAAGTGGACCTGACCCATTGAATCATGACTATATCGGCTATTCTGATATTTAAATTCGATATATATTAATATGATTTTCGTGTTAATGGGCGCTCTATAGGAATAAATCGCTATTCTTTTACGATACATTATAGTCTTTTCCGATACATATAATATATATATATAAAATATATTTCGAAAATCCATTTTTCAATATCTTTCCTTGATTTCAAAATCTGATTCCAATATTGTTTTGTTGTTTTGGTTCAGCTTGAACTCATGGATTTACCTAGGTCGGTTTATGAACCAATAGAAAATAAAAAAGAAGAATTCTTTTTTTTTTCGAAACCCATTGTATTCTAAAGGGCATGGAACGACGAATCGTCCATACATAATTAAACTATCGCATGCCCTGAAAATGAGATGACGTGTTCGGAAATGGTTGAAGTAGTTGAATAGGAGGATCACTATGACTATAGCTCTTGGTAAAATTGCCAAAGAAGAAAATGATTTGTTTGATATTATGGATGACTGGTTACGGAGGGACCGTTTCGTTTTTGTAGGCTGGTCCGGCCTATTGCTCTTTCCTTGTGCT